GCTAGCGTAGCTTAAATTTTAAAGCATAACACTGAAGATGTTATGATGAGCCTTAAAAAACTCCGCAAGCATAAAAGTTTGGTCCTGACTTTATTGTCAGCTTTAGCTAGATTTATACATGCAAGTATCCGCGAACCCGTGAGGATGCCCTATGTGCTCCCGCCCGGAGCCAAGGAGCTGGTATCAGGCGCACCCATCTCATATTTTATATATTTTGCCCACGACACCTTGCTCAGCCACACCCCCAAGGGTATTCAGCAGTAGTAAACCTTGAGCCATAAGCGAAAGCTTGACTCAGTTAAAGTTAAGAGAGTTGGTCAACCTCGTGCCAGCCACCGCGGTTATACGAGGAACTCAAGTTGACAAGCCCCGGCGTAAAGCGTGGTTAAATATATTTATAAACTAAAGCCGAAAACATTCACAGCAGTTATACGCATGAGAGTAATAAGCCCGCTTACGAAAGTAGCTTTATAGTATTTGAATCCACGAAAACTGGGGCACAAACTGGGATTAGAGACCCCACTATGCCCAGTCTTAAACACAGACGGGACGCCACGACCCCGTTCGCCTGGTAACTACGAGCTCACCGAATTCAAGCTTAAAAACCAAAGGACTTGGCGGTGCTTCATACCCCCCTAGAGGAGCCTGTTCTATAACCGATAATCCCCGTTAAACCTCACCCTTCCCAGCTCAATTCCAGCTTATATACCGCCGTCGTCAGCTTACCCCGTGAGGGTTCATCCAAAAAGTAGGCGCAATTGGTTTCCCCCAACAAGTCAGGTCGAGGTGTAGCCTATGGAAGGGGAAGAAATGGGCTACATTCTCTACAGCAGAAAATACAGAGGATCGTCCTGAAACAAGACATCCAAAGGTGGATTTAGCAGTAAGGAGGGGAACAGAGTGCCCCCCTGAAGACGGCCCTGAAGTGCGTACACACCGCCCGTCACTCTCCCCCAGCGCCCTCGTACAATATACATAAAACACAAGAATAGCATAGGGGAGGCAAGTCGTAACATGGTAAGTGTACCAGAAGGTGTACTTGGATAATCGGAACATAGCTAAATGAGTATAGTACCTCCCTTACACTGAGTAGTTGCCTGTTCAAATCAGGCTGTCCCGACGCCCATCAGCTAGCCTATAAACCTAAAAACAACAAACCACATTAATTAGCCCCAAATACACTTAACCAACTTAAACAAACCATTTTCCCCCTCTAGTATGTGTGACAGAAAAAGAGCACTAGCGCCATAGAAAAAGTACCGCAAGGGAACGCTGAAAGAGAAATGAAACAACTCAGTAAAGCAAAAAAAAGCAGAGCTTCCCCCTCGTACCTTTTGCATCATGATTTAGCCAGTAATACCCAAGCAAAGCGCCCTTTAGTTTGGTTTCCCGAAACTAAGTGAGCTACTCCGAGCCAGCCTATCAAGGGCGAACCCGTCTCTGTGGCAAAAGAGTGGGAAGAGCTCTGAGTAGAGGTGATAGATCTACCGAACTTAGTGATAGCTGGTTGCCTAAGAAATGGATATAAGTTCAGCCTACAGAATTTCTTCACTCCAACCGTAACTTTGACGTTGCTGCTCTAACCCAGCGGCATAATTTATTGAAACCTCCAAGAGACAACAGAAATCTGCAGAGTTAATCAAAAGGGGGACAGCCCTTTTGATATAAGAAACAACTTTTATAGGAGGATAAAGATCATAATTTCAACAAAGGTAAAATATTCTGGTGGGCTTAAAAGCAGCCATCCATAATGATAGCGTTACAGCTCAAATATGTCTCTACCCTTAAAATTAGGATAAAAACATCTTAAACCCCTCAAACTACTAGGCCACTCTATATAAATATAGAAGTGATAATGCTAATATGAGTAATACGAGACCTCTCTCCTCACAGAAGTGTATATCGGAACGGAACCCCCACCGAAATTTAACGACCCCAAACCCAGAGGGAACTGAAACGCAACCTCCACCTTTCAAGAAAAGACTTCAAGCATTATCGTTAACCCTACACTGGCCTGTTTTTAAGGAAAGACTAAAAGAAAAAGAAGGAACTCGGCAAAAACCATAGCCTCGCCTGTTTACCAAAAACATCGCCTCTTGCAAATACTACGAATAAGAGGTCCCGCCTGCCCGGTGACTATATGTTAAACGGCCGCGGTATACTGACCGTGCCAAGGTAGCGCAATCACTTGCCCTTTAAATGGGGGCCCGTATGAATGGCATCACGAGGGCTAATCTGTCTCCTTTTTCCAGTCAATGAAATTGATCTCCCCGTGCAGAAGCGGGGATAAACTCATAAGACGAGAAGACCCTGTGGAGCTTTAGATACTAAAATTGATCCTCTTAATATATCCAAGACAAAGATATCTAAACAAGGAATACAATCCGACTATCTTTGGTTGGGGCGACCGCGGGGATTAAAAAAACCCCCATGTGGACCGGGAATAAAAATTTTTCTTATTCCTACAATCAAGAGTTACCACTCTAACTAGCAGAACTTCTGACCTTAAATGATCCGACAAAGTCGATCAACGGACCGAGTTACCCCAGGGATAACAGCGCAATCCCCTTTAAGAGCTCTTATCGACAAGGGGGTTTACGACCTCGATGTTGGATCAGGACATCCCATTGGCGTAGAAGCTATTAAGGGTTCGTTTGTTCAACGATTAAAGTCCTACGTGATCTGAGTTCAGACCGGAGTAATCCAGGTCAGTTTCTATCTATGTAATGTTTCCTTCTAGTACGAAAGGACCGAAATAAAGAGGCCTATGCTTTAAGCATGCCTCCCCCTAAATCAATGAAATTAACTAAAATGAACAACAGGGCATAACCCTTACCGCTGAAGAAAATAGCATTGTTGAGGTGGCAGAGCCCGGCAATTGCAATAGGCCTAAGCCCTTTTAACAGAGGTTCAAGTCCTCTCCCCAACTATGATAACGCTCCTTATTACGCATATTATCAACCCATTGGCCTATATCGTTCCTGTCCTACTAGCAGTTGCTTTCCTAACCCTGATTGAACGAAAAGTACTAGGTTATATACAACTCCGTAAGGGCCCAAATGTAGTAGGCCCCTATGGCCTTCTACAACCCATTGCAGACGGCGTAAAACTATTTATTAAAGAACCTGTACGCCCTTCTACCTCCTCCCCAGTCCTCTTCCTTTTAACCCCTATACTGGCCCTCACACTAGCCCTGACACTTTGAGCACCCATACCAATACCATATCCAGTTGTAGACCTTAATCTGGGCATTTTGTTCTTACTAGCTTTATCTAGCCTCGCTGTTTACTCAATTCTAGGCTCGGGATGAGCTTCAAATTCTAAATATGCCCTAATCGGAGCACTACGGGCCGTAGCCCAAACTATTTCATATGAAGTAAGCCTAGGCTTAATTCTCCTCTGCGTTATCATTTTCTCGGGCAACTTTACCCTCCAAGTGTTTAATATTACTCAAGAAGGTATTTGACTTATTATCCCCGCCTGACCTTTAGCAGCCATATGATATATTTCTACCCTAGCAGAAACTAACCGAGCCCCATTTGACCTTACCGAAGGGGAATCCGAACTAGTCTCAGGCTTCAATGTAGAATACGCAGGAGGCCCCTTCGCATTATTTTTTCTTGCTGAATATGCCAATATTTTATTAATAAACACCCTCTCTGCCACCCTTTTCCTTGGAGCATCCCACTTCCCCTGACTGCCGGAATTAACTGCAATTAATCTTATATTTAAGGCTGCCCTACTCTCTATTGTTTTCCTCTGAGTTCGAGCCTCCTACCCCCGGTTCCGGTACGACCAACTTATACACCTGATCTGAAAAAGTTTTCTCCCCCTCACACTTGCGCTAGTTATCTGACACCTAGCATTACCAATCGCATGCGCAGGACTCCCCCCGCAACTGTAATACTGGAGTTGTGCCTGAATAAAGGGCCACTTTGATAGAGTGAATCATGAAGGTTAAAATCCTCCCAGCTCCTTAGAAAAAAGGGATTCGAACCCAACCCGGAGAGATCAAAACTCTCAGTGCTTCCACTACACCGTTTTCTAGTAGGGTAAGTTATTTTAAACTCCTGGGCCCATACCCCAACAAAGCAGGTTAGACTCCCGCCTCTACTAATGAGCCCTTATATTCTGGTCACCTTACTACTCGGCCTAGGCCTTGGAACTACCATTACCCTCACAAGCTCCCACTGATTAATCGCATGAATAGGCCTTGAGATTAATACCCTCGCAATTATTCCCATTATAGCTCAACATTACCACCCCCGGGCAGTAGAAGCTGCAACTAAATATTTCCTCACACAAGCCACCGCAGCAGCTATAATCTTATTTGCTAGCACAACTAACGCCTGAATCACAGGCCAATGAGACATCTATCAAATGTCCCACCCTTTGGCTATTACCCTAATCACTTTAGCCCTCGCCCTAAAAATTGGACTTGCTCCCCTACACTCATGGCTTCCTGAAGTACTTCAAGGTCTAGATCTTACTACAGGCTTAATTATATCCACCTGACAAAAACTTGCCCCGTTTGCCTTACTCCTTCAACTACAGCCAGCCAACCCTACGATAATAATCATTTTAGGCCTTTCATCAACATTAATTGGAGGCTGAGGAGGATTAAACCAAACCCAACTCCGAAAAATTCTCGCATATTCCTCTATCGCACACCTAGGATGAATAATTTTAGTGCTCCAATATGCCCCCTCCCTGACCCTCCTAACCCTTATTATATATCTAGTAATAACCATTTCCGCATTCCTAACATTTAAGGCAAATAACGTTACCAACATTAATGCCCTCGCCCTTTCTTGAACTAAGACACCAGTCCTAACAGCCCTAACACCGCTTATTTTATTATCACTAGGAGGGCTTCCTCCACTAACAGGATTTATACCAAAATGACTTATTCTTCAAGAGTTAACTAAGCAAGATTTAGAACCTACAGCTACCTTCGCAGCGTTAACAGCTCTCCTAAGCCTGTATTTCTACCTACGCCTCTCATACGCAATAACAATAACCATAGCCCCTAATAATCTAACTGGGACAACCCCTTGACGATTCCCCATATCTCAGCCAACCCTCCTCCTAGCCCTTGCTATCATAAGTGCCATCGGCCTCCTCCCAATCACCCCCCTAATTTGAACTATCTTAACTGTTTAAGAGACTTAGGTTAGTACCAGACCAAGAGCCTTCAAAGCCCTAAGCGAGAGTGAAAATCTCCCAGTCCCTGTAAGACTTGCAGGACATTAACCCACATCTTCTACGTGCAAAGCAGATACTTTTATTAAGCTAAAGCCTTACTAGATGAACAGGCCTCGATCCTGCAAACTCTTAGTTAACAGCTAAGTGCCCTAACCAGCGAGCATTCATCTATTATTCTCCTTTCCCCGCCCCGCAGAACGGGGAGGGGCGGGGAAAGCCCCGGCAGAAGTTACGCTGCAACTCCGGATTTGCAATCCGACATGTCTAACACCTCAGGGCTTGATAAGAAGAGGATTTAAACCTCTGTGCATGGGGCTACAATCCACCGCTTAAACACTCAGCCATCTTACCTGTGGCAATTACACGTTGATTTTTCTCAACCAATCACAAAGACATCGGCACCCTTTATCTCTTATTTGGTGCTTGAGCCGGTATAGTGGGGACCGCACTAAGTTTGTTAATTCGAGCAGAGCTTAGTCAACCAGGGGCCCTCCTAGGCGACGACCAGATTTATAACGTTATTGTTACGGCTCACGCTTTTGTAATAATTTTCTTTATAGTAATACCAATTATGATCGGCGGGTTCGGAAACTGACTAATCCCCCTCATGATCGGAGCCCCCGACATGGCATTCCCCCGAATAAATAACATAAGCTTCTGACTTTTACCCCCTTCTTTCCTTTTACTTCTTGCTTCGTCCGGCATTGAGGCAGGGGCAGGAACAGGCTGAACAGTCTATCCCCCTCTTGCAGGCAACCTAGCACACGCAGGAGCATCCGTTGATTTAACCATTTTCTCACTCCACCTGGCTGGGATTTCTTCAATTTTAGGGGCTATTAACTTTATTACTACTATTATTAATATGAAGCCTCCAGCTATTTCCCAATACCAAACACCCTTATTCGTATGGGCAGTTTTAATTACAGCTGTCCTCCTCCTTCTTTCTCTTCCCGTTTTAGCAGCCGGTATTACAATGCTTCTAACTGACCGAAACCTAAACACAACCTTCTTCGACCCTGCAGGCGGAGGAGATCCTATTCTTTACCAACACCTTTTCTGATTCTTTGGCCACCCAGAAGTATACATTTTAATTCTTCCTGGTTTCGGCATTATCTCGCACGTTGTTGCATACTATTCAGGAAAAAAAGAACCTTTTGGATACATGGGCATGGTCTGAGCAATGATGGCAATTGGCCTCCTCGGTTTTATCGTATGAGCCCACCACATGTTTACCGTTGGTATGGATGTTGACACACGAGCATACTTCACATCCGCCACAATAATCATTGCTATTCCTACAGGAGTTAAAGTATTTAGCTGACTTGCCACCCTACACGGGGCTTCTCTGAAATGAGACGCACCCTTATTATGAGCCCTAGGATTTATTTTCCTATTTACGGTAGGGGGGTTGACAGGAATTGTTCTAGCCAACTCTTCTTTAGATGTAGTACTTCATGACACTTACTACGTAGTAGCACACTTCCATTACGTACTCTCAATAGGAGCAGTCTTTGCTATCGTTGCTGGGTTTGTCCACTGATTCCCGTTATTTACCGGGTATACACTTCACCAGACCTGAACTAAAATTCACTTTGGAATTATGTTTATAGGAGTAAATCTAACATTCTTCCCACAACACTTCTTAGGCTTAGCAGGAATGCCACGACGATACTCCGACTACCCAGACGCGTATACTCTATGAAATACAGTTTCTTCTATTGGATCTATAGTATCTCTCACAGCAGTAATCCTGTTCCTATTTATTATTTGAGAAGCCTTTGCTGCCAAACGAGAAGTTCTTTCAGTCGAACACACCGCAACTAACGTGGAGTGACTACACGGCTGCCCTCCACCTTACCACACATTTGAAGAGCCCGCATTCGTTCAAGTTCAAACAAAATAAACGAGAAAGGGAGGAGTTGAACCCCCGTAAGATGGTTTCAAGCCAACTACATAACCGCTCTGCCACTTTCTTTTAAGGTACTAGTAAAATGCTATAACATTTCCTTGTCAAGGAAAAATCGCAAGTTGAAGTCTTGCGTATCTTAATATATAATGGCTCATCCTACACAACTCGGTTTCCAAGACGCAGCTTCCCCAGTAATAGAAGAACTCTTACACTTCCATGATCATGCTATAATAATTGTTCTCCTGATTAGTATTTTAGTACTTTACATTATTGTTGCTATAATTTCTACCAAATTAACTGATAAATACATTTTAGACTCTCAAGAAATTGAAATTATCTGAACAGTTTTACCGGCAGTTACATTAATTATAATCGCCCTCCCCTCCCTCCGAATTCTTTATTTAATAGATGAAGTTAATAACCCGCACTTAACAGTTAAAGCTATCGGACACCAATGATACTGAAGCTATGAGTATACTGACTACATAGACTTAGGCTTCGACTCGTATATGGTTCCCACCCAAGACCTCACCCTCGGTCAATACCGTCTTCTAGAGGCCGACCACCGAATAGTTGTTCCCTCAGACTCCCCCGTCCGAGTTCTAGTAACTGCAGAAGACGTCCTTCACTCATGAGCAGTACCAGCACTAGGCGTTAAAATGGATGCAGTGCCCGGCCGACTAAATCAAACAGCCTTCATCTCCTCTCGCCCAGGCCTGTTCTATGGCCAATGTTCTGAAATCTGTGGAGCAAACCACAGCTTTATACCTATCGTAGTTGAATCAGTCCCCTTAGAACACTTTGAAGACTGATCGACCCTGCTACTTCAAGATTCCTCACTAAGAAGCTAAATAGGGCCATAGCGTTAGCCTTTTAAGCTAAAGACTGGTGATCCCCGCCCACCCTTAGTGACATGCCTCAGCTAAACCCTGCCCCCTGGTTCGCAATCCTTGTATTCTCTTGAACAGTATTCCTTGCAATTCTGCCCCCTAAAGTCATGGCCCATTCTTACCCAAATGAGCCAGCACCTCAAAATACACAGAAACCTGAAATAAACTCCTGATCCTGACCATGATACTAAGCTTCTTTGACCAATTTATAAGCCCCACATATTTAGGGGTTCCACTAATAGCATTAGCCCTATCTCTGCCGTGAATCCTCTACCCCGCCCCCTCATCACGATGGACTAGCAACCGACTCATTACCCTTCAAAACTGGGGCATTTCTCAATATACACGTCAACTATTTCAACCACTAAACCCAGGAGGACATAAGTGGGCCCTAATATTAACCTCACTTATAGTATTTCTCCTTACCCTAAATATACTTGGCCTCCTCCCATACACTTTTACCCCTACAACTCAACTATCCTTAAACATAGGAATCGCAGTAGTCCTGTGACTGGCTACGGTTATTATTGGACTGCGCAATCAACCAACTATTGCCCTAGGACATCTGCTTCCAGAAGGAACCCCTACCCTACTGATTCCTGTGCTTATTATTATCGAAACTATTAGCCTCTTCATCCGACCCATCGCGCTAGGGGTTCGACTAACAGCTAACCTTACAGCTGGACACCTTCTAATTCAACTCATTGCCACTGCAAGCTTTACTCTATTCCCTTTAATACCCGCCGTGTCAATCTTAACAATGGCACTCCTATTCCTTCTAACCCTATTAGAAGTGGCAGTCGCAATAATTCAAGCCTACGTCTTTGTTCTGCTCTTAAGCCTCTATCTCCAAGAAAACGTCTAATGGCACATCAAGCACACGCATATCATATAGTAGACCCCAGCCCATGACCCCTTACAGGAGCAGTAGGCGCCCTATTAATAACCTCTGGAACCGCAATATGATTCCATTTTAATTCCCTAACGCTGATAGTATTAGGGACTATTCTAGTTCTATTAACAATATACCAGTGATGACGAGACGTGGTACGAGAAGCGACCTACCAAGGACACCACACCCCTCCCGTCCAAAAGGGCCTCCGCTACGGAATAATTCTTTTCATTACATCTGAGGTATTTTTCTTCCTTGGGTTCTTCTGAGCATTTTATCACGCTAGTCTAGCACCCACCCCTGAATTAGGAGGATGCTGACCACCTACAGGAATTACAACACTAGATCCATTTGAAGTGCCCCTGCTCAACACTGCTGTCCTCTTAGCCTCAGGCGTTACAGTTACCTGAGCCCACCACAGCATTATAGAAGGAGAACGTAAACAGGCTATTCAATCCCTTACCTTGACTATTCTTCTAGGGTTCTACTTTACATTCCTTCAAGGCATGGAATACCACGAAGCTCCCTTTACCATTGCAGACGGAGTCTACGGCTCAACCTTCTTCGTTGCTACAGGATTCCACGGTCTCCATGTAATTATTGGCTCTACTTTCCTCGCAGTCTGTCTCCTACGACAAATTAAATACCACTTCACCTCCGGCCACCATTTTGGGTTTGAAGCAGCCGCCTGATACTGACACTTCGTCGATGTAGTATGACTATTCCTTTACGTTTCAATCTACTGATGAGGATCTTAGTCCTTCTAGTATAACGCTAGTACATGTAACTTCCAATTACCTAGTTTTGGTTAAATTCCAAAGAAGGACAATGAACTTAATCATTACGATTGTTACCATTACTACCCTACTCTCTGTAATTTTGGCGATGGTCTCATTTTGGCTCCCTCAAATGACCCCTGATCATGAAAAACTCTCCCCTTACGAATGTGGCTTTGATCCACTGGGATCCGCCCGACTACCCTTCTCCTTACGATTCTTTCTAGTAGCTATCCTGTTTCTTCTGTTCGACCTAGAAATTGCGCTCCTTTTACCTCTCCCTTGAGGTAACCAAGCGACAACTCCTGAAACAACATTCTTCTGAGCCTCAATAGTCCTAATTATCTTAACCCTAGGGCTTATCTATGAATGAATCCAAGGAGGGCTCGAATGAGCCGAATAGACAGCTAGTTTAACAAAAACATTTGATTTCGGCTCAAAAACTTGTGGTTAAAGTCCATAGCAGTCTTATGGGCGCAGTCCAATTCACATTTTCCGCAGCTTTCATTCTAGGCCTTAGCGGCCTTACATTCCACCGGACACATCTACTCTCAGCCTTACTATGTCTTGAAGGAATGATGCTCTCCCTATTCATCGGACTCTCAATCTGAACCCTACAACTTAACGCGACTAGTTTCTCGTCCGCTCCCCTACTCCTCTTAGCCTTCTCAGCTTGTGAAGCAAGCGCGGGGCTCGCTCTTCTAGTAGCCACAGCACGAACACACGGTTCCGACCACTTAAAAACCTTAAACTTATTACGATGCTAATAATTCTTACCGCCACTTTAATGCTTTTTCCCACTGTATGACTCCTGCCATTTTCATGGCTATGGCCTGCTACGCTACTCCACAGTATGACTATTGCCGCAGTGGGCGTAACTATTCCCAAGAACCTCGCACATACGGGGTGATATGAAATTAACCCGTACATAGCAGTTGATGCTCTTTCAGCACCCCTAATTTGCCTAACCTGCTGACTCTTACCACTAAGCATTCTTGCAAGCCAAAAACATGTTCAACATGACCCAGAAAATCGCCAACGCCTATTCCTCTCTGTCCTAGTTATTCTACAACTCGCTATCATCATGGCCTTTGCTGTGACCGATATAGTTATATTTTATATCATATTTGAAGCCACACTTATTCCAACCCTAATTGCCATTACTCGCTGAGGCTCCCAATGACAACGGCTAAACGCAGGGGCATACTTTTTATTCTTCACACTAGCCGCTTCTCTACCACTTCTTATTGCTATTCTCTACCTTTGCAAAATTACTGGATCTGCATGTTTTATTATACTTCCTTACATTGGACTAACCCATGTCAGCTCTATCGCTCAACTAATATGATGATTTGGATGTGTTGTTGCTTTTATAGTTAAAATACCCCTCTATGGTATACACCTCTGACTTCCCAAAGCCCACGTAGAAGCCCCCATCGCCGGCTCTATAGTTCTTGCCGCCGTACTACTAAAACTTGGAGGTTACGGGCTTATACGAGTCTCTCCAGTGTTGGCCCCCCTAACCATAAAAGCCTGTTACCCTTTTATAGTTATAGCCCTTTGAGGGGTAATTATAACAGGGTCTATTTGCCTACGACAAACAGACTTGAAATCCCTCATCGCTTACTCCTCTGTAAGCCACATGGGCCTTGTTGCAGCAGGCATCTTAACTCAAACTGATTGAGGATTTACAGGCGCACTTGTTCTTATAATCGCACATGGTCTCACCTCCTCAGCATTATTCTGCCTAGCAAACACAAACTATGAGCGAACACATAGTCGTACAATACTCCTGGTCCGGGGCATGCAAATAGTGTTACCCTTAATAACAATCTGATGATTCATTGCTAGCCTAGCAAACCTAGCCCTCCCTCCCCTGCCCAACCTAATAGGAGAATTAATAATTATTACCTCCCTATTTAACTGATCCTGATGAACAATTATCATTACAGGTGCTGGAACATTGATTACCGTCGGCTACTCTCTGTATATATTCTTAATAACCCAACGAGGCTACCTCCCTCCTCACATCATTGCCCTCGAACCTACACACACCCGGGAACACCTCCTTATAGCATTACACCTCCTCCCCCTTATCCTGCTTGTATTAAAACCCGAACTATTTTGAGGATGATCTTGTAGATATAGTTTAACAAAAACCTTAGATTGTGATTCTAAAAATAGGGGTTAAAACCCCCTTATCCACCGAGAGAGGCTGGTAGCAACAAAGACTGCTGATCTATGTTACCCCAGTTAAACTCTAGGGCTCTCTTACCGCTCCTAAAGGATAACAGCTCATCCGTTGGTCTTAGGAACCAAAAACTCTTGGTGCAAATCCAAGTAGTAGCTATGCTACCTCCATCTGTAATAATAACATCCGCTCTTATCCTTATTTTCTTTTTACTGGCCTACCCAGTCTTTACAACTCTCTCCCCCAACCCTCGAAATCCCAACTGAGCCACCACCCACGTGAAAGACGCAGTTAAATATGCTTTTCTCGTAAGCTTGCTCCCCCTCTTCCTCTTCCTCAACGAAGGTATGGAAACTGTTATTTCTAATTGAACCTGAATAAATACAACTGCTTTTGATATCAAAATCAGCCTAAAATTTGACTTCTACTCAATTATCTTTACCCCTGTTGCTCTTTATGTCACATGATCTATTTTAGAGTTCGCCTCCTGATACATACACTCCGACCCGTATATGAATCGATTCTTCAAATATCTCCTAATCTTTCTAATCACTATAATCATTTTAGTAACAGCAAATAATATATTTCAACTGTTTATCGGCTGAGAAGGAGTAGGAATTATATCATTCCTACTTATCGGCTGATGATACGGGCGAGCAGATGCAAACACAGCCGCTCTTCAAGCAGTACTTTATAACCGAGTCGGGGATATCGGCTTAATTTTAGCAATAGCTTGAATAGCTACTAACCTAAATTCATGAGAATTTCAACAAATATTTTCTACCTCCCAAAATATAAGTCTTACCCTCCCCCTTCTTGGATTAATTTTAGCCGCAACAGGAAAATCCGCACAATTTGGCCTTCACCCATGACTTCCCGCTGCCATAGAAGGCCCTACTCCTGTATCCGCCCTACTTCACTCCAGCACCATAGTAGTAGCAGGAATTTTCTTATTAATCCGCGTAAGCCCAATGATAGAAAATAACCACATCGCATTAACCACTTGCCTATGTCTTGGCGCATTAACCACGATATTTACAGCCACATGTGCCTTAACCCAAAACGACATCAAAAAAATCGTCGCATTCTCAACCTCAAGTCAATTAGGATTAATAATAGTTACCATTGGACTCAATCAACCCCAACTAGCCTTCCTCCACATTTGTACTCACGCCTTTTTTAAAGCTATACTCTTCCTGTGTTCAGGCTCAATTATTCATAGCCTTGATAATGAGCAAGATATCCGAAAAATAGGAGGCATACATTACTTACTACCATTTACATCCTCATGCATAACACTAGGCAGCCTCGCCCTTGCAGGCACACCCTTCTTGGCTGGATTCTTCTCTAAAGACGCTATTATCGAAGCATTAACCACCTCATACCTAAACGCCTGGGCCCTTACCCTCACAATTATCGCTACGTCATTCACCGCCGCCTACAGCCTTCGAATTGTCTTCTTCGTATCAATGGGGTACCCCCGCTTTATAGCTTTGACACCAATTAATGAAAACCACCCCGCGGTAATTAATCCAATTAAACGACTAGCCTGAGGAAGTATTATTGCAGGCCTCCTTATTACCTCAAACATTACACCTGCAAAAACACCCATTATAACCATACCCCCCTTATTAAAACTGACTGCCTTAGCAGTCTCTGTTTTAGGCCTAGCCCTGGCCTTAGAACTTGCATTAATAATATCCAAACAAGTTAAAGTAACCCCCACTCTCAGCCTCCACCACTCCTCCAATATGCTAGGATTCTTCCCCCCAGTCGTCCATCGACAATTCCCCGTAGTAATTCTAATTCTAGGAGAAAAAATTGCCTTCCGACTACTAGACCAAAATTGGTTAGAAAAAGTAGGCCCTAAACTCACTATTGCTATCAACAAACCCATGGGCACCTCAACAAGTGACATCCAACGTGGCATAATTAAGACGTACCTCACATTTTTTTTACTTACAACAGCCTTAGCAGTCCTTGTACTAATTCTCTAAACAGCCCGCAAAGTACCCCGGTTCGCCCCACGGCTTAACTCCAGTACTACAAATAAAGTTAATAACAAGACTGCCGCGGCAATTAATAATAAGAGCCCCCCATGACTATAAAGTATAGCAATACCATCAATATCCCCCCGAGACATTGAAAATTCACCACTCTCCTCAACTGTTATTCAAGAAGTCTCGTACCATCCCCCATACAAGTAACCCCCAGCCAAGGAAACCCCTAAACAATAAATTACCATCGCCATAATAATACGCCGGCTACCAAGACTCTCAGGGTAAGGCTCAGCAGCAAGAGCTGCACTGTATGCAAATACTACCAACATCCCCCCAAGATAAATTAAAAATAAAATTAATGGTAAAAAAGCTCCTCCGTGCCCAACTAAAACTCCACACCCAAATCCCGAAACAACTACCAACCCTAAAGCAGCAAAGTACGGGGAAGGATTACAAGCCACCGCAACTAACCCGAAAACTAACCCTAATAATAAAAAGAACAGAATTCACGCCATAAGTTTCCACTCGGACTTTAACCAAGGACAATGACTTGAAAAACCACCGTTATAACTTAACTATGGAAACTTTAATGGCTAGCCTACGCAAGACCCACCCACTCCTAAAAATTGCAAACGATGCCCTCGTTGACCTCCCTGCCCCATCTAACATTTCTGCCTGATGGAATTTCGGATCTCTTCTAGGCCTCTGTTTAGCTGCTCAAATCCTGACAGGTCTTTTCCTCGCTATACACTATACATCTGATATTGCTACAGCATTTTCATCTGTAGCCCACATCTGCCGAGACGTAAATTACGGCTGACTTATCCGAAATCTTCATGCAAACGGAGCATCTTTCTTCTTCATCTGCATTTACCTTCATATCGGGCGAGGGCTATACTACGGCTCATACCTTTATATAGAAACATGAAACATTGGAGTAGTTCTCCTATTACTAGTAATGATGACAGCCTTTGTCGGCTACGTCCTACCCTGAGGCCAAATATCATTTTGAGGGGCGACCGTAATTACAAACCTGCTTTCTGCCGTACCATATGTGGGAAACACACTAGTCCAATGAATTTGAGGAGGATTTTCAGTAGATAATGCTACCCTCACCCGATTCTTTGCCTTCCACTTCCTCTTCCCTTTCGTCATCGCAGCCATAACCCTCCTTCACCTATTGTTTCTCCACGAAACGGGCTCTAATAACCCCCTAGGATTAACATCAGACACAGATAAAATTTCCTTCCACCCCTACTTCTCTTACAAGGACCTATTAGGATTCGCAGCTGTCATTATTTTCCTAACATGTCTTGCACTATTCTCCCCCAACCTCTTAGGCGACCCAGACAATTTTACCCCCGCCAACCCCCTAGTCACTCCCCCTCATATTAAACCCGAATGATACTTCTTATTCGCATATGCCATCCTACGGTCAATTCCAAACAAACTTGGGGGAGTACTAGCCCTCCTAGCCTCAATCCTCGTACTAATGCTAGTCCCCCTTCTCCACACCTCCAAACAACGAAGCCTAACCTTCCGACCAATCTCTCAATTCTTATTCTGAGTATTAATCGCGGACGTAGCCATTCTCACATGAATCGGGGGCATGCCTGTAGAAGACCCTTACATTATTATTGGCCAAGTAGCATCCGTTCTCTACTTCTCTATTTTCCTAGTATTTATACCTGTTGCAGGCATAGTCGAAAACAAAGTTATAGGCTGAGCATGTACTAGTAGCTCAGTGTAGAGCGTCGGTCTTGTAAACCGAATGTCAGGGGTTAAACTCCCCTTTAGCACTCAAAAAGAAGGGATTTTAACCCCTACCACTAACTCCCAAAGCTAGTATTCTACCTAAACTACTCTTTGGCAAGTACACATGTACACATACGTATATATGTGTATATATACATTACTATGTATTATCACCATATTATGTTTTTAACCATTAATGGTACATAATATTAAGGGGTACTAAAACCATTAAACTAAGAGTTACAAATAAAGATATTAACATGACGACATCTAAGGACCTAATACAATATTATACCTGTCTAATATATACCAAGACCCAACACCCCGTCAAATATCAAATACTTAATGTAGTAAGAACCGACCATCAGTTGATTCCTTAATGCTAACGGTTAATGAAGGTGAGGGACAATGATTGTGGGGGTTTCACACAGTGAACTATTCCTGGCATTTGGTTCCTATTTCAGGCACACACATCTATTAACCCCACATTCTTTCCTTGACGCTTGCATAAGTTAATGGTGGCAACCTAATGGCGGGAGCATCCACCATGCCGGGCGTTCACTCCAGAGTGTGGTTGGTATTTTTTTTCCGTTTTCCTTTCACTTGACATTTCACAGTGTAAGCTCAAAGGAAATATTAAGGTAGAACATAATTCTTGCACTCGCAATATATTTTCGCGGTGTTAAAACATATCCTAAAGGATCGCATAATTAGAATTCATGAGCATAAGTGTAGAATTACTCGAGATTTATCTAATGTGCCCTGGGGGTTTATTTGCGTAAACCCCCCTACCCCCCTAAACTCCTGAGATACTTAATACTCCTGAAAACCCCCCGGAAACAGGAAGATCTCTAGAATTTATTTAGGGGTAGGGTAAATAACAGACAGATACCAAGTACATTTTAGTATACCTTACTATATCTGTGTGTAAACGTGAGTTTGATGAGTCTTATTAAATGGTAAATGTGTAATAAGCAGATATAAACAAAATGTCTCTACTTATATATAGATGCTTAACAACATATTTATATATATAGATGCTTAACAACATATTTATATATATAGATGCTTAACAACATATTTATATATATAGATGCTTAACAACATATTTATATATATAGATGCTTAACAACATATTTATATATATAGATGCTTAACAACATATTTATATATATATATATACGTGTATATAGATGCTTAACAACATACTTATTTATATATAAATGCATATATACATGCTAAGCAACATATTTATATATATACATACACATGCATTTATTCATGCTAAACAACATACTTATATATGTCAGGAGATTTATGCATACAAACTTGAAATGTCCAGACATTGCCTTAATTAACCTAAATGTATTAAGT